GTTATTGTAGTTTAAAATTTTAAAAATACGGCACTGAAGTTGCCGAGATGGATTGTCATTTTTTCCCAAAAACATAAAGTTTTGGTCCTAAACTTGCCATTGTTTTTTACTAAAATTATACATGCAAGCCTCCACAAACCAGTGAGAATGCCCACATACCCCTAAACAGTTAGCCGGAGCAGGTATCAGGATCGACACCCTTCAGCCAAAGACACCTTGCTAATGCCACACCCCCACGGGCCCCCAGCAGTAATTAACATTAAGTATAAGCGAAAGCTCGAATTAATTATAGTAAACACGGTCGGTAAATTTCGTGCCAGCCACCGCGGTTATACGAAAGACCAAAAACAATGACCCCCCGGCGTAAAGCGTGACTAAAGATTATAACTATTAGAGACAAACACCTGCCAAGTTGTAAAATACCTATGCAAATAAGAAAAACACATCAACCTCTAATCACCCCTTATCTCACGAAAGCTAAGAAACAAACTGGGATTAGATACCCCACTATGCCTAGCCCTAAACACTGACCACATACGCACAACACAATCCGCCAGAGAACTACAAGCGAAAAGCTAAAAACTCCAAGGACTTGGCGGTGCCTTAAACCAACCTAGAGGAGCCTGTCCTATAATCGATACCCCACGTTAAACCTTACCCCTCTTAGCCAAACAGCCTATATACCGCCGTCGCCAGCCTACCTTATGAAAGAAATAAAGTAAGCAAAATAGTTAACAACTAACACGTCAGGTCAAGGTGTAGCACACGGAGGGGGCAGAGATGGGCTACACTATCAATGAACGAAGATACGAACAACATGCTGAAACACATGTTTGAAGGTGGATTTAGTAGTAAGATGTATAAGAAAAGCCATCTTAAACCTGCTCTAAGGCGCGCACACACCGCCCGTCACCCTCATCACATGCGCACACCACACAAACATATATTTAAAACGCAACCCAGATGAGGCAAGTCGTAACATGGTAAGCGCACTGGAAAGTACGCTTGGAATCAAACAGTAGCTTAACACAAAGCACTCAACTTACAATTGAATAATGTTAGTAAAACCCTAACCTTTTTGAGCCTCCACACTAGCCCAACCACAACATCAAACTTAAACCCTATAATAAAAACAAACCATTTGACAAAACTAGTATATGCGATAGAACCCCCCCCCCGGAGCAATAGAGACAGTACCGCAAGGGAACACTGAAAGAATAATGAAACAAACAAGCAATATAAAGCAAAGATAAAGACTTGTACCTTTTGCATCACGGTTTAACTAGCCACCTACAGACAAAAAGACTTTTAGCCTGTACCCCCGAAACTGAGTGAGCTACTACAAGGCAACTGCAAGAGTGAATCCGTCTCTGTAGCAAAAGAGTGGAACGACCTAGTAGTAGAGGTGAAAAGCCTAACGAACCCAGTCATAGCTGGTTGCTCAACAAATGAATTTTAGTTCAACTTTAGGTTACTAACGAGCTAAACACACCCCCACCACCAACCTAAAAGATATTCAATAGGGGTACAGCCCTATTGAAACAGAATACAACCACAACTAGAGAGACAGCAACCCAGTTTTTAACCAGTAGGCCCTAAAGCAGCCACCAGGAAATAAAGCGTCAAAGCACAAAAAGAATCAAATACCACTATAAACCACAAACTCCTAAAACACATTGAGCCACCCTATAACAATAGCTGCACTAATGCTAAAACTAGTAACAAGAAGACTTCTCTAAGTACCCCTTTGTGTCAGTAATAGAAAAACTACTGATAATTAACAGACCAAGCTAGGAACTACACGCAACTGTACAAAATACTGTCATACCAACACCGGAGTACTGTAAAGAAAGATAACAAGCTGTAGAAGGAACTCAGCAAAAATTATCCCAACTGTTTACCAAAAACATAGCCTTTAGCTATACAAGTATTAAAGGTCTTGCCTGCCCAGTGAAACATTTTTAACGGCCGCGGTATTCTAACCGTGCAAAGGTAGCGTAATCACTTGTCTTCTAAATAAAGACCAGTATGAACGGCTAAATGAGGATAATCCTGTCTCCTACAACCAATCAGTGAATCTGATCTTCCCGTCCAAAAGCTGGAATCCTAACACAAGACGAGAAGACCCCGTGGAGCTTAAGACTACCACTAACACACTGCCACAGAAAACTAACAAAAGTCTTAAGTTGGGGCGACTTCGGAACAAAACAAAACTCCCGAGCAATGAACCACACTTCTAACTAAGGCTAACAAGCCAAAGCATAAAATGACCCAGTCATACTGACTAACGAACCAAGTTACCCCGGGGATAACAGCGCCATCTTCTTCAAGAGTCCCTATCGACAAGAAGGTTTACGACCTCGATGTTGGATCAGGACACCCAAATGGTGAAGCCGCTATTAAAGGTTCGTTTGTTCAACGATTAATAGTCCTACGTGATCTGAGTTCAGACCGGAGAAATCCAGGTCGGTTTCTATCTATGACGCCACCTTCTTCAGTACGAAAGGACAAAGAAAGAAGGACCTCTGTTAATAACACGTCCTTATTATACAACTGAATAAAACTAAAGTTACATAGGCAACCTATGTCAGCCCGAGATACAGGGCATTATTAAGGTGGCAGAGCCAGGTTAATGCATAAGACCTAAAATCTTCCCTCCAGATGTTCAAATCATCTCCTTAACAATGCACCCCATATTACTCTACCTTATTAACCCACTACTGTACATTATCCCCATCTTAATCGCAGTCGCCTTCTTAACTCTATTAGAACGAAAAGTCCTAGGCTACATACAACTACGAAAAGGGCCAAATATTGTGGGCCCATACGGCCTACTACAACCAATTGCTGATGGGGTAAAACTATTTATTAAAGAGCCCGTTCGCCCATCATCATCTTCCCCAACTCTATTTATTATCACCCCAACCCTGGCGCTTTTCCTAGCCCTAATAATCTGAACCCCTTTACCAATACCTGCATCAATAGCAGACCTTAACCTGGGAGTACTTTTCTTATTAGCCCTATCTAGCATAGCAGTCTATTCAATCCTTTGATCCGGGTGGGCCTCAAACTCAAAATACCCTCTTATTGGGGCCCTCCGGGCCGTCGCACAAACAATCTCATATGAGGTCACACTAGGAATTATCCTATTAACAATTATTATCTTAATTGGGAGCTTTACAATACACACACTCCTAATTACCCAAAATTACCACTGACTACTCCTATGCTCTTGACCCCTAGCTATAATATGATTTATCTCAACACTAGCCGAAACTAACCGCGCCCCCTTTGACTTAACAGAGGGGGAATCTGAACTTGTATCTGGCTTCAACGTAGAATATGCAGCCGGCCCATTCGCACTATTCTTTCTAGCAGAGTATGCCAACATCTTAATAATAAACACCTTAACATGCATTCTCTTCCTTAACCCCGGACTCACCAACCCAAACATGTTCTCAATAAATCTTATACTAAAAACAACCATATTAACCACCCTATTTCTATGAACACGAGCCTCATACCCACGATTTCGATACGACCAACTAATACACCTTCTATGAAAAAACTTCCTCCCTATCACCCTAGCTATATTCTTATGACACACTACTTTCCCTATAGTATTAGCAGGCTTACCACCACAATAACTGGAAGCGTGCCCGAATCTTAAGGAGTACTTTGATAGAGTATAATATAGGGGTTAAAATCCCCTCTCTTCCCTAGAAAAACAGGATACGAACCTGCACACAAGAGCTCAAAACCCTTCGTACTTCCATTATACTATTTCCTAGTAAAGTCAGCTAAAAAAGCTTTTGGGCCCATACCCCAAAAATGTTGGTTTAACCCCTTCCTCTACTAATGAACCCAATTATAACCTCCCTAATCCTTTCTAGCCTGGCCCTAGGCACAGTAATTACAATATCTAGCTTCCACTGACTGCTAGCCTGAGTCGGATTAGAACTCAACACCCTTGCCATTCTCCCCATTATTGCAAAACAACACCACCCACGGGCAACAGAAGCCACTACTAAATACTTTCTAACCCAAGCAGCCGCCTCAGCTACCGTACTGTTCGCTAGTACAATCAATGCCTGAGCCACTGGAACCTGAGATATTATACATATTACAAGCCAGCCCGCCTCCATTATGCTTACTATGGCCCTTTCAATAAAACTCGGACTAGCCCCACTACACTTCTGACTCCCAGAAGTCCTACAAGGCTCACCACTAAAAACAGCACTAATCATTACCACCTGACAAAAACTAGCCCCGTTAGCCCTACTATTTTTAACCTATAACTCATTACACCCTACAACACTACTAATGATAGGACTTATATCAACCCTAACCGGGGGTTGAGGCGGCCTAAACCAAACACAAACCCGGAAAATCATAGCATACTCATCAATCGCCCACCTGGGCTGAATAGCGACCATCCTCATACTCTCCCCAAACATTATACTTCTTAACTTAACCATTTATCTAATAATAACGGTATCAACATTCATAGTACTAATATTTTCCACATCTAAAACCATCAAAGACCTTACAACAACCTGAACAATTTCTCCAACAACATCAACTATAACACTAATTCTATTAATATCACTAGGGGGACTACCACCACTAACAGGCTTCATACCAAAATGACTAATCTTACAAGAAATGACAACACACAACCTTAATATTCTAGCAATCAGCCTCACCCTTTCCGCACTATTAAGCCTCTTCTTTTACTTACGACTAACTTACATAACAACCCTCACGCTCTCCCCACTAACAACACAAAACAAACTAAAATGGCGGTTCCAACCAAAACTAAAAACAACAACCATAGCAATAACCATGGTCCTCTCAATGTTTCTGCTACCAATTACCCCAACTCTTATTTAGGGACTTAGGTTAATCACAAACCAATAGCCTTCAAAGCTATAAACAAGAGCTAAAACCCTCTTAGTCCCTGAAGGCCTGTAAAACTTTAATTTACATCTCCTGATTGCAAACCAAGCACTTTAATTAAGCTAAAACCTCCTAGACAGACGGGCCTTGATCCCGTAAAATTTTAATTAACAACTAAACACCCAATCCAGCGGGCTTCTGTCCGGCTTTTCTTAAAAAAAAGCCTCGGTACACCTTTGGTGTACGTCTCTAGATTTGCACTCTAGTGTGAATCACCTCGAGACTTTGGGGGGACCCCTCATATGCTGATAAGGACGGGGCTTGACCCGCCTACACAGGGCTACAACCTGCCACCTTCTCGGCCACCTTACCTGTGACTATTAATCGTTGATTTTTCTCAACTAATCATAAAGATATTGGCACCCTTTACTTGATCTTTGGGGCCTGAGCAGGCATGGTTGGTACAGCCCTGAGTTTATTAATCCGGGCTGAATTAAGCCAACCTGGAGCACTTCTTGGTGACGATCAAATCTATAATGTTATTGTAACGGCCCACGCCTTTGTGATAATCTTCTTCATGGTGATACCCGTGATAATCGGGGGTTTCGGTAATTGATTAGTACCTTTGATGATTGGTGCCCCTGATATAGCATTTCCCCGAATAAACAACATAAGCTTCTGGCTCCTTCCTCCTTCATTTTTATTACTTCTAGCCTCCTCTGGGGTGGAGGCCGGAGCAGGGACCGGGTGAACAGTCTACCCGCCCCTAGCGGGCAACTTAGCCCATGCTGGAGCTTCCGTAGATTTAACCATTTTCTCACTACATCTCGCTGGCATCTCTTCTATTTTAGGCGCAATTAACTTCATCACCACCTGCATTAACATAAAACCCCCCGCTATGACTCAGTATCAAACCCCTTTGTTTGTTTGGTCCGTCTTAATTACAGCTGTCTTACTACTCCTTTCGCTGCCTGTATTAGCCGCTGGTATTACAATACTTCTAACAGATCGTAATCTAAACACCTCCTTTTTTGACCCCTCCGGAGGGGGGGACCCAATTTTATACCAGCACCTATTCTGATTCTTTGGTCACCCAGAGGTATATATTTTAATCTTACCTGGTTTCGGCATAATTTCCCACATTGTCACATATTATGCTGGTAAAAAAGAGCCTTTTGGCTACATAGGAATGGTTTGAGCAATAATATCAATTGGTTTCCTGGGCTTTATCGTCTGAGCCCACCACATGTTTACAGTAGGTATAGACGTAGACACCCGAGCATACTTTACCTCCGCTACAATAATTATTGCTATCCCAACGGGAGTAAAAGTATTTAGCTGACTAGCCACACTCCATGGGGGCATAATTAAGTGAGATGCAGCAATACTATGGGCCCTTGGCTTCATCTTTCTATTCACAGTAGGCGGACTAACCGGAATTGTCCTGGCCAACTCCTCACTTGATATTGTATTGCACGACACCTACTATGTTGTAGCCCACTTTCACTATGTCTTATCCATGGGGGCCGTATTCGCAATTATAGGCGGTTTTGTGCACTGATTTCCTCTGTTTTCAGGCTTTACCTTACACCAAACTTGGACAAAAATCCACTTCGGCGTAATATTTGCAGGCGTAAACCTAACCTTTTTCCCACAACACTTTCTTGGTCTATCCGGAATACCTCGACGATACTCTGACTACCCAGACGCATACACAGTTTGAAACACTGTTTCATCTGTGGGCTCACTAATTTCCCTTGTAGCAGTTATTATAATAATATTTATCATCTGAGAGGCTTTCGCAGCCAAACGGGAGGTTTTAACCTTAGAACTAACAAGCACAAACATTGAATGACTTCATGGCTGCCCACCACCATACCACACATACGAAGAGCCAGCTTACGTCCAAACAAACACAAGAAAGGGGGGAATTGAACCACCATCTATTAGTTTCAAGCTAATAACATAACCAAAATGCTTCTCTCTCTATGGGGCCCTAGTAAATTAATTATATAGCCCTGTCAGAGCTAAGTTATAGACTAAAACCTATGAGCCCCCATGGCACACCCATCTCAACTAGGATTCCAAGACGCAGCCTCCCCCATTATAGAAGAATTATTACACTTCCATGACCATGCAATTATAATTGTTTTCCTAATTAGCGCCTTAGTGCTCTATATTATCTCCTTAATAATAACAACAAAACTTACCCATACTAATACTATAGATGCCCAAGAAGTAGAGATAATTTGGACTATTTTACCGGCAATTATCCTAATTTTAATCGCCTTACCCTCCCTTCGAATTCTCTACCTAATAGATGAGATCAACAACCCACACCTAACTATTAAAGCACTAGGACACCAATGATACTGAAGTTATGAATACACAGACTATGAGGACCTTGTATTTGACTCCTATATACTCCCCACACAAGAACTACAACCAGGAATATTCCGACTACTAGAAGTAGATCACCACATAGTAATCCCCATAGAATCCCCAGTTCGCATACTTATTTCAGCAGAAGACGTCCTACACTCATGGGCGGTCCCGGCCCTTGGTATTAAGACAGACGCTATCCCAGGACGATTAAACCAAACAACCTTTATTGCATCTCACCCTGGCCTATATTACGGGCAGTGTTCAGAAATCTGTGGGTCAAACCACAGTTTCATACCAATCGTGGTCGAAGCTGTACCCTTAAAACACTTCGAAAATTGATCTACTCTTATACTTACAGCCTCACTAAGAAGCTTTTATAGCACTAGCCTTTTAAGTTAGAGAGGAAGACCGCCGCTTCCTTAGTGAAATGCCACAACTAAACCCCTCCCCTTGGTTTCTTATTCTACTATTATCATGAATCACCCTCCTTATTATTTTTAAAACGAAAATCTTACTCTCAACCCAACCAAATAACCCAACAACACCAAACCTCATAGCACATCACACCGCCCCTTGAATTTGACCATGAGCCTAAGCTTCTTTGACCAATTTTTAAGCCCACAAATCTTAGGCATCCCTTTAATTCTACTAGCATTAATTTTACCCCCCACTATTATTTTCACAACAACAAACCGATTGACCCCAAACCGCCTAATCACAATCCAAACATGGTTTCTACTCATGGCTACAAAACAACTCCTACTACCACTTAACAAACAAGGTCACAAATGAGCTACAATCCTTTTATCCCTAATATTTTTTCTGTTGTCATTAAACATACTCGGACTACTGCCCTACACTTTTACACCAACAACACAACTTTCAATAAACATGGGCTTAGCTATTCCCCTTTGACTAGCGACAGTTTTAATTGGAATACGAAACCAGCCAACAATATCACTAGGACACCTCCTACCAGAAGGCACCCCAACCCTTTTAATCCCTGTCTTAATTATTATCGAAACAATTAGCCTATTTATTCGACCCTTAGCACTGGGAGTACGACTTACCGCAAATTTAACCGCTGGTCATCTGTTAATTCAACTTATTTCCACAGCTGTATTTGTACTACTACCAACTATAACTATAACAGCCTCTATTACTTTTATTGTATTACTACTTTTAACGGGCTTAGAAATTGCAGTAGCAATGATCCAAGCCTACGTCTTTACCCTGCTCCTTAGCCTTTATCTACAAGAAAACGTATAATGACTCACCAAGCACACGCCTACCACATAGTAGACCCAAGCCCCTGACCCCTTACCGGGGCCATTGCAGCCCTATTAATAACATCTGGCCTAGCTATCTGATTTCACTTCAACAGCATACTGCTAATAAACATTGGACTAACTGTACTCCTTCTAACAATGTACCAGTGATGACGAGATATTACCCGAGAAGGAACATTTCAAGGACACCACACCACCCTAGTACAAAAAGGACTACGCTACGGCATAATCCTTTTTATCACCTCTGAAGTGTTTTTCTTTATTGGATTTTTCTGGGCTTTCTACCACTCTAGTCTAGCCCCAACCCCAGAACTTGGGGGCACCTGACCACCAAGCGGAATCAACCCGTTAAACCCATTTGAAGTCCCCCTACTAAATACAGCAGTACTACTTGCCTCCGGAGTAACCGTCACATGGGCCCATCACTCAATCATAGAAGGCATACGAAAAGAAACAACCCAGGCCCTTCTGCTTACAGTCCTCCTAGGACTCTACTTTACAGCTCTTCAAGCCATAGAGTATTATGAAGCCCCTTTTACAATCTCTGATAGCGCCTATGGGGCTACATTTTTCGTAGCCACAGGCTTCCACGGCCTACATGTTATTATTGGCTCCAGCTTCCTAATTATCTGCCTTCTACGACAAACCCAATTTCATTTCACAACAAACCACCACTTTGGCTTCGAAGCCGCTGCATGATATTGACACTTTGTAGATGTCGTCTGACTATTCCTCTACGTCTCAATCTACTGATGAGGCTCATGTTCTTCTAATATAACTAGTATAGGTGACTTCCAATCACCCAGACTCAATCATACCTTGAGGAAGGACAAATGACAATAACAACAATATTCTCAATTACCACTATAATCATGACCCTGTTAGTGATTATTAGCTTCTGACTCCCACAGACAACACCAGACACAGAAAAACTCTCCCCCTACGAATGCGGATTTGACCCTCTTGGGTCCGCCCGACTCCCCTTTTCACTGCGCTTTTTTCTCGTGGCAATTTTATTCCTACTCTTTGATCTAGAAATCGCCCTTCTATTACCAATCCCCTGAGCAATAAACCAACCAAACCCTGCCCTTATAACTATGTGGGCCACAATAATTATTAGCCTCCTCACCCTAGGCCTAATTTACGAGTGGCTAGAGGGCGGACTAGAGTGAGCAGAATTAGCAGTTAGTATAGACAATATAATTAATTTCGACTTAAAAGCCCCAGGTTTAAACCCCGGACTGCTCCATGACCACCCTATACTTTTTATTTACTACAGCCTTCCTACTCGGAATCCTGGGCCTATCAATGCATCGCACGCATCTTGTGTCTGCCTTACTGTGTATTGAAGCCATAATATTAGCCCTGTTTTCAGCCATAACAATATTCTCTACTAACTCTCAACTAGCAACTACAACCCTGCTTCCAATTTTATTACTGGCCTTCTCCGCATGTGAAGCAGGTACAGGCCTGGCTTTACTTGTAGCAACCGCCCGGACTCATGGATCTGATCACCTACAAAGCCTCAGCCTACTCCAATGTTAAAAATCCTTATCCCAACAATTCTACTAATTCCAACAACACTACTCTCTAAACCAAAAAACTTATTTTCCACATTTACTATTAACTCCATATTACTAGCCCTAATTAGCCTAATTTGACTAAAACAGCCCATAAATCTTGGCTTATCTCACACATCAAACTACCTTAATATTGACTTAACCTCTGCTCCTTTAATAGTTTTATCCTGTTGACTCCTCCCATTAATAGCCCTTGCCAGCCAAAATCACCTACAACTCGAACCAATTAATCGTAAACGAACATTTCTAATTACCCTTACAGCACTACAAACTGCCCTACTCTTAACCTTTTCTGCAACTGACCTTATACTATTCTTTATTCTTTTTGAGACCACCCTAATTCCAACACTTATTATCATCACACGTTGAGGGAACCAAACAGAACGCCTCTCAGCTGGCATCTACTTTCTCTTCTATACACTAACGGGCTCACTACCCCTACTAGTAGCACTCCTATTCTTAACCACAAAACACCTAAACCTATCAACCCTAACAACGGCACTTTCACAACCACAAGTCCCACACTCCTGAACAAACAACATACTCTGACTAGCCTGCCTCCTAGCATTTCTAGTAAAAATACCATTATATGGCCTGCACTTATGACTCCCTAAAGCACACGTAGAGGCGCCAATCGCCGGGTCTATGGTCTTAGCGGCAATCCTACTAAAGCTTGGAGGGTACGGCATTATTCGAATCACCCCGATGCTGAACCCACTAACCACCAGCTTATACTACCCAGTTATTATTCTAGCAACCTGGGGTATTATTATAACAAGCTCAATCTGCCTACGACAGGCCGACCTAAAATCACTAATTGCTTACTCATCAGTTAGCCACATAGGCCTAGTAATCGCAGCCTCATTAATCCAAACACAGTGAAGCCTCACAGGTGCAATCGTACTAATAGTGGCTCACGGCCTAACATCCTCCATACTATTCTGCCTAGCAAACACCAACTATGAACGAACCCATAGCCGAACCATACTTCTTGCACGAGGCCTTCAACTAATTCTACCCTTAATAACAGCCTGATGATTACTAGTAAACCTAATAAATATAGCACTCCCACCAACTATTAACCTCACAGGGGAACTACTAATTATAACATCAGTGTTCAACTGATCCGGCTCAACAATCATTATAACAGGCGCCGGCACCTTATTAACCGCAACATACTCTCTACACATATTCCTAGTAACACAACGAGGAAAACTACCTACTCACATCACACACACTGAGCCAACCCACACACGAGAACACCTGCTCATAGCACTTCATATTTTACCAATACTGTTATTGCTCCTAAAACCCCAACTAATTATAGGACCATTTTCTTGTCAGCATAATTTAACCAAGATACTAGGTTGTGGACCTAGAAATAGAAGTTCAACCCTTCTTGCAGACCGAAGAGTGTTGTACACAAAGAACTGCTAATTCCTTTGCCCTGAAGTTAAACTCCTCAGACCCTTCACTTTTAAAGGATCATAGTAACCCGTTAGTCTTAGGAACTAAAATTCTTGGTGCAACTCCAGGTAAGAGTAAATGCCCAACTTATTATACACAACAACAACACTCACCTTCATCCTATTACTAACCCCTATTATTATAACCTTGACCCCTGCCCCCTTAAAACAAAAATGAAACCTAACTCACGCAAAAACAGCCGTACAAATAGCCTTTTTCACTAGTATCTTCCCTCTGGTAATTTTCATTAACTACGGCACAGAAACCGCAATTACAAACCTACATTGAACCAATATTACAAACTTCAACATTAATATTAGCTTCATACTAGACACTTACGCAACGATATTCATACCCATCGCCCTATTTGTGACCTGGTCTATTCTAGAGTTTGCCTCTTGGTATATAGCAACAGACCCTAATATTAACCGCTTCTTTAAATACCTTTCACTTTTTCTTTTGGCCATACTAACGCTCGTTACAGCAAACAATATATTTCAATTCTTTATCGGCTGAGAAGGGGTCGGAATCATGTCTTTCCTCCTAATCGGCTGATGATATTCTCGCTCAGACGCAAACTCCTCCGCACTTCAAGCTGTTATTTATAACCGAATCGGAGACATCGGGCTAATTTTATCAATGGCCTGACTAGCTATAACCACAACCTCCTGAGAAATACAACAACTATTTTTACACCAAAACCACATAACACTACTACCACTACTTGGGCTTATCTTAGCAGCCACAGGAAAGTCAGCCCAATTTGGTCTACACCCATGACTGCCCGCCGCCATAGAAGGCCCAACCCCAGTATCAGCCCTACTACACTCCAGCACAATAGTCGTTGCTGGCATTTTCTTGCTCATCCGACTATCTCCCCTACTAGAGACTAGTAAAACAGCCCTATCAATTTGCCTGTGTCTTGGAGCAATGACCACACTATTTACAGCCATCTGCGCTTTAACCCAAAATGACATCAAAAAGGTCATTGCTTTTTCAACTTCTAGTCAACTTGGTTTGATAATAGTTACCGTGGGCCTAAATCAACCCCAACTAGCATTCTTTCATATCTCAACTCACGCATTTTTCAAAGCTATGCTATTCTTATGTTCCGGTTCCATTATTCATAACCTTTCAGACGAACAAGACATCCGAAAAATAGGCGGGACCCAAAAAACCCTTCCAATTACTACAACCTGCCTTTCAATCGGAAGCCTAGCCCTTATTGGCACCCCTTTCTTAGCAGGGTTTTACTCAAAAGATACAATTATTGAAACAATAAACACCTCACACCTAAACGCCTGGGCCCTAACCATAACCCTTATTGCAACTGCTCTTACCGCCGCCTATAGCCTTCGACTAATCTTTTATGTACAAACCAACAACACCCGTTCTAACCCTATAATTTTAATGTCAGAAAACAACAAAACCCTTACAAACCCAATTATTCGATTAGCATTAGGAAGCATTGTGGCCGGCCTTTTAATCTCTTCAACAACCCTCCCAATAAAAACAACAGCAATAACAATATCAACAGTTACAAAACTGTCAGCATTACTAGTAACAATCTTAGGCCTTTTATATGCCCTAGAACTGGCAACTCAAACAACCACATTATTGCCCCAAAAACACACAAAACTCAATAAATTCTCTAACCAACTAGGCTTCTTCAACATAATAACTCACCGAGCCCAACCTAACCTAATAATAAAAAAAGGACAAAACCTTGCCTCCCACCTAAATGACCTACTATGGTATGAAAAAACCGGACCAAAACTAATTTTATCAACAAACATTCCAGCAACACATTACACCTCCGCTGCTAACACAGGACTTATCAAGGCATATCTTACTACATTTCTTCTATTCACAGCCTCCCTCCTGATACTTCTAATAATCACCTAACGCTCCGAAGACTACCCCGAACAACCCCACGTGACAGCTCCAACGCAACAAATAAAGCTAATAATAAACCTCAGCCTGAAAATAATAAACAAAACCCGCCTCAAGAATAAAGTAAAGAAACCCCACTAAAATCAGCACGAATTAAATGAAGCCCAACAGAATCAACACCACTAATACCAACCCCGTTACCCACCCAAACACCACTAAATACAACAAGAACTAAAACTAAAACTACATACCCAACAACATATAATCCAACAGACCAATTACCCCAAGTTTCAGGGTAAGGATCAGCTGCTAGTGCCACAGAATATGCAAATACCACTAACATCCCCCCTAAATAAATTAAAAATAAGACTAAAGAAATAAAAGAACTGCCAAGTCACACCAAAACGCCGCACCCTACTGCTGAAGCAACAATTAATCCTACCGCCCCATAAAGAGGGGACGGATTAGACGCAACAGCAACCAACCCCCCTAATAAGCAAAAAGACAATAAAAAAATAAAATATACCATTATTTTTACTCGGACTTAAACCAAGACTTGTGACACGAAAAACCACCGTTGTATTCAACTACAAAAACAAATGACCCACAATCTACGAAAAACACACCCTGTTCTAAAAATCGTAAACAACTCATTCATTGACCTACCTTCCCCATCCAATATCTCAGCCTGATGAAACTTTGGATCCCTGCTTGGAATCTGCCTAATCATGCAAGTATTAACAGGATTATTTTTAGCTATGCACTACACAGCAGACATCTCTTCAGCCTTCTCGTCAGTCGCCCATATTTGCCGCGACGTCCAATACGGCTGGTTAATCCGAAACCTACACGCAAACGGAGCCTCCATATTCTTTATTTGTATCTACCTTCACATCGGACGCGGGCTCTACTACGGCTCATACATGTACAAAGAAACCTGAAACATTGGAGTAGTCCTCTTACTCCTTGTTATAGCAACCGCCTTCGTAGGCTATGTTCTCCCATGAGGACAAATATCATTCTGAGGGGCAACTGTCATTACTAACCTTCTCTCTGCTATTCCATACATCGGATTAAACCTAGTAGAGTGGATCTGGGGCGGCTTCTCTGTAGACAACGCAACACTAACCCGATTCTTCACATTCCACTTTCTATTACCCTTCGTAATTATAGGGGCCTCAATATTACACCTTCTATTTCTTCACGAGACAGGATCAAACAACCCAACTGGACTTAGTTCAAATACAGATAAAATCCCATTCCACCCATACTATTCATACAAAGACCTCCTTGGCGGGACACTCTTTATTCTGCTTCTCCTACTCCTAGCCCTATTTTCCCCAAACCTACTAGGAGACCCAGACAACTTTACCCCGGCAAACCCCCTTGTTACACCACCACACATTAAGCCAGAATGATATTTCCTTTTTGCATACGCTATCCTACGATCTATCCCAAATAAACTAGGCGGAGTCCTAGCCCTCCTCTTTTCAATCTTAATCCTTATCTTAGTTCCAATACTACATACCTCAAAACAACGCGGAAACATATTCCGCCCTATCACCCAAGCCCTGTTCTGAACCCTAGTATCGAACATCATCATCTTAACCTGAATTGGAGGACAGCCTGTTGAACACCCATTTATTATCATCGGCCAAATTGCTTCAACAACATACTTTATTATTTTTCTTATCTTTATGCCAGTTGTAGCAAAACTAGAAAACTCATTAATAAAATGATAACCCACTAGCCTTAGTAGTTTAATATAAAACACCGGTCTTGTAAGCCAAAGACGGGGCCCCACCTTGCCCCCTAAGACATCAAAAGAAGGGAACTTAAACCCCTACCGCTAGTCCCCAAAACTAGCATTCTTATTAAACTACCTCCTGAAAATGCCGCACCCTGCGGCTT